TATCTATATACAATTTTCTTATCATTTCTTCTTTTTGCTTTCATATAATAAAATAATTTTATACATCTGAAACCTAACGTATAAAAAAATTAAAATTTATCGGAAATGCTCAGGAAGAAGGGGTCATCTTTTTCTTTTTTAGGGACAGGAAAATCTCATCTATCGGTTCATTGTACATATCTATTTTAGTTAGGAATTCCGCGTAAAGTAAAAAAAAAAATACAAATGATCTTGAACTACAACATCTGACCATACATATATGTATTACAATAAAGAAATAAAGAAGGAGGATTTTCAATGCGAGATATAAAAACATATCTCTCCGTGGCACCTGTGCTAACTACTCTATGGTTTGGGTCTTTAGCAGGTCTATTGATAGAAATTAATCGTTTATTCCCAGATGCCTTGTCATTCCCCTTTTTTTAATTCTAGTTATTAATATGCGAAGAAATGAAGAAAATTAGGGATACAATTCTACGTGACGTGACTAAAATTTCGCCCCTTCCCCTTTTTTTTTCAGTTCTTTAGGATAGGAGGAGGATAGGAAGGAAAGAAAAAGAAAAAGTGTATTGAACCTCGACAAAAATCTGTTGAATCTAAAATCGAATTTTTGGGAACAGAAATGGAAATGTGTATCCAGATCTAGGGAAGAATCCACGAAATCATAGCATAGAAAGAAGATACTTAAATGAAATATTGGGATTTAAGATAGGAATAATTGATAGTTAGAAAGAAATTGTATTACTTAATTATTACTTTATTATTAATTATTACTATTACTCTATTCATATTAATTGTAATTATATAATTACAACACATACAACACAATGAAATCTTTAGAAATGAAAATGGAATTTCAAGTTAGTAACTTCTATTGATTTTATTATTTTTTTTTTTGTTCTTTTATTCTTCTTCAGTTCGGGTCGAAAATAGAAGAAGTTAAGTCGATCCAAAATCAAAAGGGGGTTCATGGCCAAGGGTAAAGATGTCAGAGTCAGAGTTATTTTGGAATGTACCAGTTGTGTCCGAAATGGTGTCAATAAAGAATCGCCGGGTATTTCTAGATATATTACTCAAAAGAATCGACACAATACATCCAGTCGATTAGAATTGAGAAAATTTTGTCGCTATTGTCAAAAGCATACGATTCATGGGGAAATAAAGAAATAGATGGAACGGAACGTGTGCGCGATCTTTCCAAGGAACAGGAAGAGGAAGAACTTAACATATTTAAGTTCACATATTTTTTATTAACTTAACATATATAATATACATAATATATACAATACAAATCAAACCCGATTTCATTTTCATATTTCATATACATATATATATATACATACATATGATATGTATAATATAAACGATGCGAATCAAAGCCTATTTCGGTCAGATCTGAAATGAATAAAGAAATAGAATTTTAGAGATAAGGAATAAACCATGGATAAATCCAAGCAACCTTTTCGTAAATACAAGCGATCCTTTCGTAGGCGTTTGTCCCCAATTGGATCGGGGGATCGAATCGATTATAGAAACATGAGTTTAATTAGTCGATTTATTAGTGAACAAGGAAAAATATTATCTAGACGGGTGAATAAATTGACCTTGAAACAACAACGATTAATTACTATTGCTATAAAACAAGCTCGTATTTTATCTTTGTTACCTTTTCTTAATAATGAGAAACAATTTGAGAGAGCCGAGTCGATCCCAAAAACTACTGGTCCTAGAACCAGAAATAAATAAACATACTCCTCAATTGACTCAAAACTCCAATCGGAACTCAAGCTCAGATTGATGTTTTGTTCAAAAGGCCTAGAATCCCGATTTATTTCTTGTGTTATAAGAAATAAAAAATTGGGGAAGAAGAAATCTTTTTTTTATTGAAACATGTTCGTTCATTCCTACTACTTATCTTACTTAATTTTTTTTATTCTATCTTCCCGGAGTTCATTCTCCGGGGAATTCTGTTTCAATTTCAATCATTTCTGTATTATATTTTATAATATCATATCCTTTATTTGATAATCTTATTGGAAATCATGTAAAGACAATTCTTATTTGATATAGATATTTGCGCAAGTATTTTACGATTAAGAAGCAATTGCTTCTTGTACAGATTTGGTATTAATCTACTATAATTATAGAATACCTTATTCTCACGAATTACTGCATTTATTCGAGTGATCCACAAACTACGAAAATCCCTCTTTTGCCTGCCTCTATCTCGATGAGAGGAAACCAAAGCTCTCATTTTCTGTTGAGTAGTCGTTCGAGTAAGTCTTGAATGAGCCCCAATAAAGGTTGATGCAAATAAACGAATTTTTGTTCGACGTTTCCGAGCTGTATATCCTCGTCTAACTCTGGTCATTGAATCAAATTAAACCTTAATGAATAACTAATTGATTTCTCTTCTTTCAGTCATCCTTTACCCCCCGTCAATTAATAACAAAACGGATTATTCCGATATATAAAATATAAATTCCAATGGCTTTTGCTACTATGACTTTCCCCAACCACGATTTTTTATTCCTTCCAGGCATTTCACCTGGAAATAAGAAATTCTAACGATACCAAATAAAAAAAAATAGTGGGTTCCATCGTTTCTATGGTTACTTTTTTTTTTAACGGTGAGGTCCTCTCTATACACCGGAGCCTCTTCTTTCATTTTATCAAATGTTATTGTTAACTTGTATAGTTCACACTCTTTGGCTCTACCCATCAATTATACAGTAATAGTTCTTTTCACAATAAGAGTTATCTATACAGTGACGGCATTTAATTATGAAAGTTGGCTAGGTAGCTGACCCTGTTAGTCCGTTCTTTCAAGAATAGGAGTATAACCTTTTTGCTTCTTATAATACCATTTCCTCCGCTTAATGGATAACTATTTGCCCCCAATGGGGAATTGCTTTTCCTCTCAAATCTAGCTGGTTGGATTTGCACCAATGTAAACCATAAATTCCAAACACAATATAGGTATATGATAGTTCTTCTCTATCTATCCTATTCATTGGTACTGGTCATTGATACTGGAAAATTGTTTCATTTGTTCGAATTCATGATCTGAACGAGTCGCACATACACCCTAGTGCATGTTCCTCGACGCTGAGGACATCCTCTAAGAGCGGGAGATTTCGTGACATTTCTTATTGGCTGTCTTGTGTTTCTAATAAGTTGTTTAATAGTTGGCATGTCGTATGTATATATAGAATTCTAGAATGGAATGGGTTGGTTTAGATCGATCTTAACCTGATGATTGATGATCATGAATTTTTTTTCTATTCAATATCAAATCGCAGAAAATTCGAATTATGGTTTGAAATGGATTTACACGAAATCCCTAGTATTTTCACTTTCGACCGCTACAAGATCAACAATGCCATGAGCTTGGGCTTCTGTTGCTGACATAAAAACATCTCTTTCCATGTCTTCGGATACAACCCATAAAGGATTACCCGTTCTTTGTACATAAACCTTTGTGAGGGTTTCGCGAAGTTTCAGTAGTTCTTCCGCTTCCAGGATAAATTCGCCTGCTTGTGCCTCATAAAAAGAACTAGCAGGTTGGTGAATCATAACCCTGATGATATTGATATAACATCATGAAGGGTTCTTCTATCTTGCATGATTGGGCTAAAGTAAGGGATAAAAAAAATAGAAGAAAAAAAATAGAATTGTACAACCGTACAGGCATCTTTTGTGCATACGGCTCTACAATGGAATTTACTTTTTCTTCTCTTCTATTCTATTGAAGAAAGAAATAGAATCCATCCGATCCGGATCGTTGAATGATCCATTTACCACCCTTCCTTTCGTAGGAGTAAAAAAAATACTATGATGGTTCTGTTGCTTTATATATTTATTTTGTCTGTGATTTAGCAATCCCAAAGTTCCTTTCTGATACGATCAAATAAGGAAAAAAATGATCTTTTTTTTTTCATTTTTGTACTTTTTCTTTCATAACATAAATACCAGAAAGAGAATTCTGGTGTGAAAAAGAATGGTTTGTGACGCTGAAATGTACCCCCGACACATAAGATCAAATCCTAAATGACCTCTATTTCATACTACTATCTCGACATAAAATCTCATGTTATGAAAAAAACAATAATGGTTTGCTCATATCGAACTCGAAGTGCCATGCTATTATTACTTATTATTCATATTCAATATGGCGAAGGCATAGTCTTCCTTTTTTTTTTTTTTCAAATAAAAAAACTCATTGGCGCCAAGCGTGAGGGAATGCTATACGTTTGGTAATTTCTCCTCCGACCAGAATGAAAGATCCCATTGAAGCGGCTAATCCCATGCATATTGTATGCACATCGGGTGGCACAAATTGCATAGTATCATAAATGGCTATTCCTGGTATTACCCATCCGCCGGGAGAGTTTATAAATAAATAAAGATCCCTAGTAGCATCTTCTATACTGAGATATACCATGAGACCAACAAGTTGATTCGAGATCTCGCTATCAACTTCTTGGCCTAAAAAAAGTAATCTTTCTCGATAAAGTCGGTTGATTAGGACAAAATTGGTTCCCTTAGGCACCGTACGTGCACCTTTGGATGCATACGGTTCAAAAAAAAAATTGCGAAAAAAAGAATCAATGTGTCGATTACAGTTCTATTTCTTTTTTTTTCTGTAACAGGTTTTTGTTTTTCTAATGAAGGGGGTTTTCTTCTTCTATTTTTCAAAAAACATAAGATGAGTTTTTGTTCCCTTACCTATAAAAAAAAGAATTTACTGAACTTATTGAACTAACCTCTCATTGATGTATTGTTTCATCGAGATTCAAATCACGATGTCATTTTATTGTTCCTGAATGGGGCCTTTCCTTTTTTTTAGGTTCATGTTTCTTCTACTCCGGGAAAAGATCTGCCCGAATTCTATTTGTACATATAGGGCAAATGATCTCAGTACCACTTTTTTTGTTACGACTTCTTTTTCAATTTGTTTCATGTCTTCTCCAAACTATTCGATGTATTCATCATACTATTCCATTGGTTGGCAGTTTGAGATCGCTCCTATAGCCTATAGTAAGTATAAGAATCGTTTATGATACAAGTGGTAATCGTACATATATTATCAATTTGTTACCAATTTGGTATTTTCTGAACGGAGCCTGGAGACTTTATTTTATCAGTCCAAGTCAACCATAAATTCTTCTAATTGATAATATTGATCCCCAATATAAATTGATCTAATTGTACTTCACGCTCCAAATGATTGATGATTCACTCAATCTCAATACAATATTTCTTGGGCGAAACAGAGGATATCTCGATCGGGGGAGAGAACGGGTAAATCCCATATGACCCAATATGTCTGACAAGTCGCACTATACGTCAACCCAAACTGCATCTTCCTCTCCAGGACTCCGAAAAGGTACTTTTGGAACACCAATGGGCATTAAATTAAAGAAAAAAATTAAGTACTATACTTCACTTTAATATGGAAACGTAACAATGGGTTTATTGTCTTCATCCTTTTTTCTGTTTATTCTATTTTTTAGATAGATTGATTGGAAGGTTTATTTTATAGAGTAAGATAGAATGAATAAAGAAAAATTTTAACGAACGGAGCAATCGATCGTTCGAATGATAAACAAGTATCTATGCATTCGTTCCCACAAAATGGTACCAATTCCCCCATTGCGTATTGGTACTTATCGGGTATAGAATAGATCTGCTTCTCTTTGTTCTTATGAACAGAATTGTTCCGTTATTTTCAATGGAACGGAATAAATATTAACTCTTTCTCATACAGAATCCACTGAAAAGGTTAGGTACTTAGGTACATAGTATAGTCCTTTCAAATGCGATAAAATAAGGTGACATAGTGTCTATTTATCTTTGATAAAGGGGTATTTCCATGGGTTTGCCTTGGTATCGTGTTCATACTGTCGTATTGAATGATCCCGGTCGATTGCTTTCTGTCCATATAATGCATACAGCTCTAGTTTCTGGTTGGGCCGGTTCGATGGCTCTATACGAATTAGCGGTTTTTGATCCCTCTGACCCTGTTCTTGATCCAATGTGGAGACAAGGTATGTTCGTTATACCCTTCATGACTCGTTTAGGAATAACCAATTCGTGGGGTGGTTGGAGTATTTCAGGAGGAACTATAACGAATCCGGGTATTTGGAGTTATGAAGGTGTCGCAGGGGCACATATTGTGTTTTCTGGCTTGTGCTTCTTGGCAGCTATCTGGCATTGGGTGTATTGGGATCTAGAAATATTCTGTGATGAGCGTACGGGAAAACCTTCTTTGGATTTGCCCAAGATCTTTGGAATTCATTTATTTCTCTCAGGGGTGGCTTGCTTTGGCTTTGGTGCATTTCATGTAACAGGTTTGTATGGTCCTGGAATATGGGTGTCCGATCCTTATGGACTAACTGGAAAAGTACAATCTGTAAATCCAGCGTGGGGCGCGGAAGGTTTTGATCCTTTTGTTCCGGGAGGAATAGCCTCTCATCATATTGCAGCGGGTACATTGGGCATATTAGCAGGTCTATTCCATCTTAGTGTCCGTCCGCCTCAACGTCTATACAAAGGATTACGTATGGGAAATATTGAAACTGTGCTTTCTAGTAGTATCGCTGCTGTTTTTTTTGCAGCTTTCGTTGTTGCTGGAACTATGTGGTATGGTTCAGCAACTACCCCAATCGAATTATTTGGTCCCACTCGTTATCAGTGGGATCAGGGATACTTTCAGCAAGAAATATATCGAAGAGTTAGCGCCGGACTAGCCGAAAATCTGAGTTTATCGGAAGCTTGGTCTAAAATTCCCGAAAAATTAGCTTTTTATGATTACATTGGTAATAATCCGGCAAAAGGGGGATTATTCAGAGCAGGCTCAATGGACAACGGGGATGGAATAGCTGTTGGATGGTTAGGACACCCCGTCTTTAGAGATAAAGAAGGGCGCGAGCTTTTTGTACGTCGTATGCCTACTTTTTTTGAAACATTTCCGGTAGTTTTAGTAGATGGAGACGGAATTGTGAGAGCCGATGTTCCTTTTAGAAGGGCAGAATCAAAGTATAGTGTTGAACAAGTAGGTGTAACTGTCGAGTTCTATGGTGGCGAACTCAATGGAGTTAGTTATGGTGATCCTGCTACTGTAAAAAAATACGCTAGACGTGCCCAATTGGGTGAAATTTTTGAATTAGATCGGGCTACTTTGAAATCCGATGGTGTTTTTCGTAGCAGTCCAAGGGGTTGGTTCACTTTTGGGCATGCTACGTTTGCTTTGCTCTTCTTTTTTGGACACATTTGGCATGGTGCTAGAACCTTGTTCAGAGATGTTTTTGCTGGTATTGATCCAGATTTGGATGTTCAAGTGGAATTTGGAGCATTTCAAAAAATTGGGGATCCAACTACAAGGAGACAAGTAGTCTGATACAACATTGCTCTGGTATCTTTCGCCTCTTTTTTTTTTTATTTGACATAAGGTACCGGAAAAATCTTGATTTGAATCACCATTTATTCTTTGACTCTTTACTTTTCTTTATATGGTAAATGATCCCAAATGAATAGGTGTGGAAGCTATAATTGTAAACCACGATCGAATCTATGGAAGCATTGGTTTATACATTCCTTTTAGTCTCGACTTTAGGGATCATTTTTTTCGCTATCTTTTTTCGAGAACCGCCTAAGGTTCCGACTAAAACTAAAAAAATGAAATAATTTTTCATTATCTCAATTGAAGTAATGAGCCTCCCAATATGGGAGACTCATTACTTCAACTAGTCCCCGTGTTCTTCGAATGGATCTCTTAGTTGTTGAGAGGGTTGCCCAAAAGCGGTATATAAGGCGTACCCAGTAAAGCTTACAAGTAAACCAGATATGGAGATGGCGACTAGGGTTGCTGTTTCCATTTTTAGATAATTTCAAGATCACAATGGATCTACGATAAGATCGTTTATTTACAACTACAACGGAATGGTATACAAAGTCAACAGATCTCAACCAATGAATAGTATTTTATGGCTACACAAACCGTTGAGGGTAGTTCTAGATCTGGGCCAAGACGAACTACTGTAGGGAATTTATTGAAACCATTGAATTCGGAATATGGTAAAGTAGCACCGGGCTGGGGGACTACACCACTTATGGGGGTCGCAATGGCTCTATTTGCGATATTCCTATCTATTATTTTGGAAATTTATAATTCTTCCGTTTTACTGGATGGAATTTCAATGAGTTAGGTTCATAAGAACTAGAAAGTCCTAGTTTTTCAATCAAAAAAATTACTTTACTTAAGAAAGACTCGGATTTCTAGACCATTCTGGTAGTTCGACCGTGAGATTTATTTGTTTCGGTATTTCCGGAATATGAGTGTGTGACTTGTTATAATTGATCCTATTGATAATACAGAAAATGGGCCTGTCATCTCTATCAAGATGATTCTACCTCGTCGGATATTTATTCTAGTATCTGGAGCACGGAATATATAGAATAGATCAAGAAAAGAAATATTTGAACTATGATTCATACCTACTATTTACTATTCAGACTTCGCAACCGGACTCAAAAAAAATTCAAATAGGTATTTCCTAAATCAAACGATTTCTCTTCTTTCAGTTTGAACAAAGGACAAATGTTTCTCTAGATTTTGTTGAGTCATTACATCCATTCATTGGATAAGTGATCATCAAACGGTTCTTACTCAGAGAACCTTTGAGTTTAGCTTGAGGCTTTGCTTTATTAAATCATCGTGGTTCTAGTATGAATCTGAGGTTTCAATTGATTCATAGGGTCTCAACAAGGGAATTCCTATCAATAGCAAAACTATTGTTAATCTGCATTACGCACAAAAAACAACAAATCAAATAACAAATAAAAAAATAAATAGGGAAGAGAAGATTCAAGAGGCCTGTAACGATCAACATAAAGAAAGACGGATGAGCTAACTTGATATTTTTGGCATTATCATCACAAAGAAGAGATTCCGGATTTTTGTTACTTCGTATCTTTGGGGCAAATCGAATCAAGTGGCTAAGAAGTTTTGAACTTTCTATTACATATCCGTTGAAATCAGTATTTGTGTGTTTCCGCTTGAGCCGTACGAGATGAAATTCTCATATACGGTTCTCTGAGGGGGAATTCCTTTGGATTACCTATCTCAATAAGGTATATGATTGGTTTGAGGAACGTCTCGAGATTCAGGCGATTGCGGATGATATAACTAGTAAATATGTTCCTCCTCATGTCAACATATTTTATTGTTTAGGGGGGATCACACTTACTTGTTTTTTAGTACAAGTAGCTACAGGTTTTGCTATGACTTTTTACTATCGTCCAACCGTTACAGAAGCTTTTTCCTCTGTTCAATACATAATGACTGAGGCCAATTTTGGTTGGTTAATTCGATCAGTTCATCGATGGTCAGCAAGTATGATGGTTCTAATGATGATCCTGCACGTATTTCGTGTATATCTCACAGGTGGATTTAAAAAACCCCGCGAATTAACTTGGGTTACAGGTGTGGTTTTAGCAGTATTGACTGCATCTTTTGGTGTAACTGGTTATTCCTTACCTCGGGACCAAATTGGTTATTGGGCAGTAAAAATCGTGACAGGTGTACCTGAAGCTATTCCTGTAATAGGATCGCCTTTGGTAGAGTTATTACGTGGAAGTGCTAGTGTGGGCCAATCCACTTTGACTCGTTTTTATAGTTTACACACTTTTGTATTGCCTCTTCTTACTGCCGTATTTATGTTAATGCACTTTCCAATGATACGTAAGCAAGGTATTTCGGGTCCTTTATAGAGAAGACAGATCATAGATATTTTTAATTGATCATATATCATATCGGGAAGGAACAATACTATTTCATTGCTACAAATATGGATTATTGAAAAAATAAGACATGTTATTTTGATACTTCTCTTCAACTCCGAAGTATTGTATTTCTTAATTGATACGAATAGTTGAAGTGGATTTTCCGAAGAGAGGATGGATTATGGGAGTGTGTGACTTGAACTATTAATTGGGC